TACTATCATCCATAGATCCTTTATTCATACTCATTCAATTGGAAGAATTGAACCAATCAAAAAAATTATGCTTCTCGACTCCATAATCCAATTTTTTTATTAAAATTAGGATTGCCTTTTGGATAGAAATCGTGAGAATGTATATTCTTTCCTCAAATGTCCTATTGAGGGTTAAAGAATTAAATCTTTTTAAGAAATAAAGTTTTTGATCGGAATATGAAATATGAAAAAAAATGGAAAGACCCCTTAACTATTGAAGTTGTTAATAGAACGAATCACACTTTTACCACTAAACTATACCCGCTACATATTCATTATTGAATATGAATGGACCATTTGTCCAACAAAGTAATCAGACGCAGTCAAGATAGCATCAGAATCATGAAAATTCTAGCATTAACACGTATTTTTCTCCACTGTAGCGCGGAATTGAAAACTTGAAAAAAAAATAGGTGATATAGTAAAAATAGTAAAAAGTTTAGTCAAATTTAAATAGTGTACTAAAGTTATAAGTATTTTTTTTTTTGAAACCTCCCTTCACTTGAACCACCCTATTTTCTGAATTCGGGTAAATTGGGCCTCAAACTTTCAAGCTTGTACTTTGCTTTGAACAAGTAAATGATTTACAGTCTCATTTTATAAATATGTGTTTTCTATTTGATATTATGATTATGATATTATATATCTTATAATATCTTATAAGATATATTTTATTTCTTTATTAATACTTCTTTTTTATTAAGACTTCTTAAGTGAATTATTAAGATGAATATAATACTGAACTTCAACTTTCATTTATAATGAAATTTGTTTTTCATTAATGAATTTCCAAATTTTATACTTAAGAATAATAAAATAAAGACAACGATTAGTACTATATTACTAGATACTAGATACTATAATACTATTAAAGTAGAACACTTTTACTATAAAGACTAAATATTAGAATTTATACTCATTTATACTCTAATTTACTAGAATTACTATATAAGGTATTCTAATATATTAGAATATATTAAAAAATATACTAAAATATACTAAGAATAGATATATAATCTCTAATATTTCAATTTCAATATAGAATATATAGAATATTCTATATTAATCATTAATATAGATCTAGATAATTTTTTAAAGAATTTCTAAAATAATCTATCTATTATAATCTTATATAATTTCTAATAATTAGAAATGGGAATAAAAATTACTCTTCTTGTTTCAATAACAATTTTTATTCGTCGGAACAAAAGAAGTACTGGCCCGGCCAGTACTTATACTTAACCAGTTAACCAGGCCGGGGAAATGAACCTTTTGTACAAAATAAAAGAAGTAAGGTATTCTTTCTATTGGATAAATCTGTTTCGAATCATTGAAGGAAAATAAAAATTGTTCTCAATCTTGACTTCACATGTTAAAGATAAATTTTCAATTTTGAATGGGGAGAGATGGCTGAGTGGACTAAAGCGTCGGATTGCTAATCCGTTGTACGAATTATTCGTACCGAGGGTTCGAATCCCTCTCTCTCCGACCCCCCTGATCACTTGAGATTTTAGAATTGAAATAAATTTCGATTATTTTCTTTTATGAATCTTTTATCTTTATCTAGTATCTATTCCATTTCTTTATACATTTACCTATGAAAAAATTAAGGAAAAAGTAAAAACAAATCTCATATCTTTTTTTATTCTTCACGCCCGGGATTACGCCCCGGATCATTAGATAAGAATCCGAAGATGAAGAGAGAAACAAAGAATATTACTACTGTGTAAACGGATAGTTTAAGAGTAAGCATTACAAATCTCCAAGATAAGATAAGATCATTTTTTTTAAGGAAATAGATCACCTATTTTACGACACACACTAGACACTATTTTGATATGACGCTCTAAAGATGAAAAAAACAAAGGAAGTTTTTTTGAAATTTCTTTTCACGAATTTCTTTCTAATGTAATAAGATTCGTATTTTTTCGTTATCAAAAATTTCTTGTCATATCCATATCTATAATTAGGTATTGTATGGGATTTTATAAAGGAAAGGTCAGAACAAAAGAAGAAATAAGCTGATTAGCTGATTAAAGATAAAGATCATCACCCCCTTCCCTTATTCAAATTAAATTTCAATATAAAATACCAGAATTTCACTTTTTGAATCGAGGGTTCCTAATGTCCAGACTTATCTGAATCTTATTTATGATCTTATTGATTTTCAGAATAAAAATATCATCTTTTTTTTTATCGAAGAAATTATGAATTGAATAGAGATTTCATTTTTATCGAAAACTTACAGCAGCTTGCCAAACAAAGGCTAATAGAAAAAAAAGTAAAGGGATAACCGGCATAACGTCTACAATTGGATTGAAAAAGGCATAAGCCTCAGGCAATTTGGCGAAGAAAAAACTACTCGAATAAAGGGTATAATTAAGACAGATACAGATTAAACTAAAGATATTAAACATAACAAATATTTTTTTCTTGTTCTTAAAGATTCAAATTAAATTGAAATGATAATAAATTATCAGATTGGATTGAGTTGTTTTTCTGAGGAAAATTTTCAAATAAAAAGGCAGATGCAGATAAAAGAAAAAAATTCTTATTTTTCTTTGACTTCTCCCCAATCAAGAATCCTTCCTTACATTCTCCAATCAAATAAGAATACAAGGAATTCTATTTTCATACAATATCTTAATTGAATTCTAAGTAATGATCAATTAATCTTTTTGATTCTATATCTATTGTGTTGAATCCTAGCGACAACATGTCCTATATTTCTTTTGGATTGGTTATTGACGAATAACCAATATTTATCTTATTTTTTTCTTAGACCAATAGACCAAATCAAAATGGGGCGTGGCCAAGCGGTAAGGCAACGGGTTTTGGTCCCGTTACTCGGAGGTTCGAATCCTTCCGTCCCAGATCGTTTGCATTAGAAACGAAAGATTCTTCTCTATTGAAATTTAAAATTTAATTCAACAATTTTCTGTTTAATGTTGGATACAATGTTATCCAATCTGAATTCTAAGAATCATTCTTAGAATCATATCTTTTTTTTTACTAAAGTAAAATATTCTTAAATATTAAATATAAATATTTGTGATTACTTTTGTTAACAATTATTTTTTTTATATGATGTAGATGGATGCGAAAAGATAAGAATCCGAGAATTCTTATTTTCTCTTTGATCTTACCTTACACGAGATTTTTTCTACTCCATAATAATGAAAACAAAGAAACTTTATTCTCAAACTATCTCTCTATTTTCAATTAAATGAAAATAAGATTAAATTGGAGATGGTAAATAATAAGTAAATCATAATATTAGAAAAATCATATTTTATAAATTTTATAAAGAAAAAATGAGAAAATATTTATAAAAATATTCATAATTATAAAATTATATTATAATTATAATATATTACATATTTTACATAAGAGTATAAAATAGAAAGAAAATAGAAATAATAATTAATATAATAAATATAATATATAAATAAAATTAAATAAAATAGAATATAATATATAATTATTGTATGTAATTGTATATTTTTATTTTGTATATTTTTCTTATTAATATTATCTTATTATTCTAATAATGAAATATTTAGTATTTAGTTAAATTTAGTTATAAGTGGCTAAAAACTTTTATCCATTCATGGGTATTTTTTTTTTCATTTGAATGAAAGTAAAGTCAAAGGCTTTTTTTGAGGTTTCTAATTTCTTTTTTAAGAAAAAAAGGTTTATTATGGACAATCCCGAAAGATCTGTTGAAGATGTAAATAAGTTTGCTTAAAACTGATTTGTTTTTTTTTCATGTGATATTATTCATATAAGAAAATTATGTGGTATTTTTAAGTGAAATCCTTTCCGGATAACACTTATCTATAAGTGTAGATTATTATGTATCAATTGGTTCAGCCAATGACTATTCATGATTCCATATTGAATCAATTACATACGGTTCCAAATTAAAATAAAATGAGAGGGATGTTATGGTAAAACTTCGTTTGAAACGATGTGGTAGAAAGCAACGTGCGACTTGAAGGACATGATTGGCTGTGGATTCTGACATCCACCATCTTCTCTTTCTATACGAATGAAGATGCTCTTGTCTCGACATAATTTGTTCTGCTAGGAACCTAATTTAATTTGTCTTGGGTTACTAAATAACTAAATAAAGATACTAATGGGTATATTAAAGTGGTATATTAAAGGTATAGCATATGATGGAGCTCGAGCAAAAATGATTGATTCATTTATCGGGGGAATAATCTAGGGTTAGTGACAATCAATAAGTTAGACCAACTTTGTAAATATATCATCAATATCTAAATATAGATAAATGGAGAGGTTCAAAAATGAACAAGTTTGAAATGAAAAAATCAAATTTGTCGAAATTTTAAAACTGTTTCAATCAAGAGTGTATCACAAAGGAATCAATCTTTCGTATGATTTTTTCATTTTCTTTCCATAGAAAGAACAAAAAACAAAAGGTATGTTGCTGCTTTTTTGAAAAGGAGTAAGGATCACCGAAGTAATGTCTAAACCCAATGATTTCATAAAGCGCAAAGCAAAGACAACAAATTCCGGAACAAGGAAACACTATTTTCACTTGTCTCAACAATTGGATCAGAATGAGTAAAAAATATATATATAAGAAAGGGGACAAAAAAAGAAGTTAGAGACAGCTCAAAAAATTCTAAGGATTTCCTTTTGAACTCTTTCAAAACTACCCAACTTGAGTTAGGAGTACAAATGAAATTTATTTTTCTGTAAAGAAGGAAAAAAAGGCTCAAATTACAGTCTAATTCTTTATGGATCCATTTTTCTTTCTATCTATCTATTATCTATATAGATAATAGATAGATAGAAAGAAAAATTCTAGAAATTATAATCATTTTTTCTTGAGCCGTATGAGGAGAAAACCTCCTATACGTTTCTAGGGGGGCATCTTTTATCTACATCTATCCCAATGAGCCATCTATCGAATCGTTGCAATTGATGTTCGATCCCGAAGAGAAGGAAGAGATCTTCAAAAAGTGGGTTTTTATGATCCGATAAAGAATCAAACTTATTCAAATGTCCCTGCTATTTTATATTTCCTTGAAAAAGGTGCTCAACCCACAGGAACTGTTTATGATATTTTAAGGAAGGCAGAATTCTTTAAAGAATTTCGAGTTTCTTTTGATAAAAAAAGAAAGGAAAAACAAGAATCATGAATAAAAAAAGGATAGGGTAACAAGTACCTATCCTTTTGTAAATCTTTATTCAAAGTTTTTTCTTTTCTTGTTCTATTCATACTTATTTTATTCTTCTTTTTCTTTCTTCTTTTTGTGGAACCCCCCAAACAAGGGGGGTAATCTTTCTTCTTGTATTTGTATTGTACCTTTCTTTTTTTGATTAAATAAAGCCGCTATTTTTGCTATCTTTACCTTTTCCTTATTTTTTTCCGCTCAAAGTTTTATTATTTATATTATGCTAATCCAACACAAATTTCTATATAATTTCTTGAAATTTGTTTGATAAAAAAGTCCATTCATATTGACAATGGCGTATCAAACAAATATAATTTGATCGTATATAAATAGATCTTTTTATCCCCATTCCCTATCGGCTCTTTCCTTCACTTTAGTAAAATGAATGAGTTTGCTGTATTTTTTTATTTTGATCATATCTACATTTCATATTGATCCGGGTTGCTAACTCAACGGTAGAGTACTCGGCTTTTAATTGCGACTATGATCTTTTACACATTTGGATGAAGGAATTCGTCTAGACTATTGGTAGAGTTTATAAGACTGCGACTGATCCTGAAAGGTAATGAATGGAAAAAAAAGCATGTCGTAAAAAGAATAGTAAAATCATAGAAAAAGAAGATTTATAGTACTCAATAATAGAAATAGAACGAGAGTTTTTCTTTTGATAACAATTGGTAAAGTATTTTTGGTCTAGTGAATAAATGGATAGAGCCTTATGGCTCCAATTCGAGTAAGACAAAAAAGTAACGAGCTTCCCTTCTTAATTTGAATGATTACCCGATCAAATTACTAATTATGCGTTAAAAATAGATTAGTGCCTGATGTGGGAAAAGGTTCTCTTGTGAATTGTGAGTGGACCATTGATTCTTTTTTTTATGAATCCTAATTATTCTTTATTGTGGATTGAAGACGGATGTGTAGAAGAAATAGTATAGTGATAAAAAAGGTATTTTTTTTTCCAAAGTCAAAAGAGTGATTGGGTTGCAAAAATAAAAGATTTTTACTCCTTTTTCTTATTGTTATTTTATTTATTTCTTTTATTGTTATTCTACTTATATTAACAAGTAAAAGAAACCAAAATTGGATAGAAAGAAAGGGAAAGAAAAAAGATCTGTAGATTGGGCTCTCTGTCTCCGGGGTATATATTCTTTATTTGTTCTTACTTTTATATAATCTTTTACTTTATTAGATTATCATTATGTTTTTTACATGTATAAAAGTCTATATTCTATATTCTTGAAAGTAAAAGTATAGACAGTGCATAGTATATAATAATACTAGACTATATTATTATAATTATCTCTTCTAATAATAGAAAATAAAAAATAATTAGAAGAAGAATAATAATATTATTATTATAGTTTATTTTAGTTAGAAGTTATACTATTGTAGTATAAGAGAAACAATATACTACATACAATATATGCATACGCCGTTCTGACCATATTGCACTATGTATCATTTCATAACACAAGAAGTGCCTCCCTTTTTTGGTTACAGTAGAAATGTATTTAAATGGCAGAATTACAAGGATATTTAGATTGAAAAAAGATAGATTTCGGCAACAAAACTTCCTATATCCACTACTCCTTCAGGAGTATATTTACTCACTTGCTCATTATCATAGCTTTAATAGTTTTATTTTTTACGAACCTGTGGAAATTATTGATTATGACAATAAATCTAGTTTAGTACTTGTAAAACGTTTAATTACTCGAATGTATCAACAGAAATCTTTGATTTCTTCGGTGAATGATTCTAACCAAAAGAAAAATGATTTTTGGGGGCACAAGAATTCTTTTTCTTCTCATTTTTCTTCTCAAATGGTATCAGAAGGTTTTGGAGTCATTCTTGAAATTCCATTCTCGTCGCGATTAGTATCTTCCCTTGAAGAAAAAAGAATACCAAAATCTCAGAATTTACGATCTATTCATTCAGTATTTCCCTTTTTAGAGGATAAATTATCGCATTTAAATTATGTGTCAGATCTACTAATACCCCACCCCATCCATCTGGAAATCTTGGTTCAAATCCTTCAATGCTGGATCAAAGATGTTCCTTCTTTGCATTTATTGCGATTGTTTTTCCACGAATATCATAATTTGAATAGTATCATTACTTCAAAGAAATCCATTTACGTCTTTTCAAAAAGAAAGAAAAGATTCTTTTGGTTCCTACATAATTCTTATGTATATGAATGCGAATATCTATTCCTGTTTCTTCGTAAACAGTCTTCTTATTTACGATC